GATTATGTGAAAGAACTGATTATTCAATTTAATAAGTTCAAATTAAAGTAAAAAAGTAAAAGGCATTTTCGTTATAAGCTAAGATCACTCATCGTTATAAAAATAAAATAAGTCAAAAAAAATGGATTCGGCGATACAATAAAAAAAGGATCCAAATAGAGATGATTTTGCAATTTTAGCCCATTTTAGCCCATAGTGATTCAAAGCAAAGAAAGTTTAATTTTTTAATGAAGTTATAAATTTTTTTTATAATCATTTAAAATTCATTAATAATATTCTATATACTAATACATTAATAATATTCTATATACTAATACATTAATAATATTCTATATACTAATATATATACTAATATATATTAAATATTGGTTATTAGTTATATATTGGTTATTAGTTATTAATATTGGTTATTAGTTATTGGTTATTAGTTTACTCAACTCAAGAGTTGCTCAATGAATCGAATCTGTTGATTCGAAATTTCGAGATGGGTAAATGTCATAAATGATGAATTCATTTCTTACCTATGTTACTCTATTTTTGTTAGGACTGCCGTCTCTAATTTCTAATTATTATTATAATTATAATAATTGATGAATCAAAAAATTTAACTTTCAATTAGTATTTTTCTTTATCTTCGTCTCTTTTCTTTTAAAACTTGAAATTTAGGGAAGTGCTTTATAAACATATGTATAAAAAGAAGATATTTCATTTAGTTCCTTCATGCCTACTATAACTAGTTATTTCGGTTTTCTACTAGCAGCTTTGACTATAACCTCAGCTCTATTTATCGGTCTGAACAAGATACGACTTATTTGAAATTAATTGACTCAACAATTCATAAAAAAAATTCTTCTGTGGTAGTTTATATATTCTATAGTTTCTTACCGTGTCAATTTTCAATTCTTGGGCATTGAGATTTATGGGTAATACCGATTAATATTTAAGGATAGATATTACCTCTCCTTTTCACCTTTCAAAGAAATTGAAATGATTGAAGTTTTTCTATTTGGAATCGTCTTAGGTCTAATTCCTATTACTTTGGCTGGATTATTCGTAACTGCATATTTACAATATAGACGTGGTGATCAATTGGACCTTTGATTAATTAACATCTCTTTTTTTTGATTGACCTCCTACTCTACTCTACTTTCTTTAATCGACAGGAGGTCAAATTCAGATTGCTGTTCAATTATTTCAGTCTTATTTTCGACCTAACAACTAACAAGAATCTAATCACGCTCTGTAGGATTTGAACCTACGACATCAGGTTTTGGAGACCTACGTTCTACCGAACTGAACTAAGAGCGCTTTATTATCCCAAAAAATATTTTGTGACCTAACTCGTTTTGGATATATATATACTATCATAAATAAGAAAATTAAAGATTGATTATATATATCCAATTTTGATCAATATCAATTGACCCCTCGTTACTGTTCATAAGATAAGTAATAGGTAGGGATGACAGGATTTGAACCCGTGACATTTTGTACCCAAAACAAACGCGCTACCGAGCTGCGCTACATCCCTTTCAATTGGCCTACAGTGTCATTGTAGAGAATCCCTATCTTGTTTTCCACTTCTTTATTTATTTCAGTGATATACCAAATTATCTTTTCATTTCTTATTTTTTTTAGTCGCATATCATTATAACATATAATAATAATAGACTTATATTATATACGTACTAAAGAAATATTAAACCCACGGTAAAAAAAATGAATATTTTTCGGGAATTCTCAGACAGAAAGGGACGTATTTTTTTTTGTTTTACGAAAAGGAATATCTACTGAATCGTTGTACATTTCAATTTGCATTAGGAATTCTGCGTACAAATCCAAGTGTCAGTCATTAACTACATCTACACATCTGGTCATATATGTATTACCATTATGTATTACAAATTGTAATTTTATTACAATAACAAATAACAAAGAAGGAGGATTTTAAATGCGAAATCTAAAAACATACCTTTCCGTGGCACCGGTAGTAAGTACTCTATGGTTTGGGTCTTTAGCGGGTTTATTGATAGAGATCAATCGTTTATTTCCGGATGCGTTGATATTCCCTTTTTTTAATTCTAGTAATTGAGATGGGAAGGGGGGGGAAGAAAATTAGAGATACAATCAAATATCTGTGACTAATCCATCCCCTTCTCTTCTTTTTTTAAAATAAATTAAATTAGAAAAGAAAAAGAATAAAAGCGGGCTCACCCTAGTCAAACTAAGAACTCGGGTTTCCAGGCACAAAATGAAATTAATTAATAAATTAATAATAGAATAGAGTGAGAAAGAAAATGGAATAGAAATGGAATAGATGTGGCATGGCAACAATATCATACAAGATAATTCAATGAAAAATCAAAATTCAATACTGTACAGCGATTCTAAATTAGAAATATATAGTTAGAAATCATTATATTACTTATTATTACTATATTGATAGATTGCAACGAAATCTTTCATAATTGGATTTCGAGTTAGCAACTTCTATTTTTTTCCTTCCTTTATTTTCTTCGTTTCGGATCGGAAAATAGAAAAATAGAAGAGTTGAGTCAATCAAAAATCCAAAGGAGGTTCATGGCCAAGGGTAAAGATGCCCGAGTAACGATTATTTTGGAATGTACCAGTTGTCTTCGAAACCGCGTTAATAAGGAATCAAGGGGCATTTCCCGATATATTACTCAAAAAAATCGACATAATACGCCTAGTCGATTGGAATTGAGAAAATTCTGTCCCTCTTGTTCCAAACATACGATTCACGGGGAGCTGAAGAAATAGATCGAACCGATCGCTCGCGTGTCCGCCTTCCATTCCAAGGAAGACGAAAAACGACATATTATATATAACAGATCGTATATTTATTTAAATATAAACAAAGCAATCCTTTTTTTTTTTAATTCGAAATAATTTTTGATCCGATCAAAATAAAATAGCATTATTACATTAGGATTTTCGGGACAAGGAATAAAAAAACTATGGATAAATCCAAGCGACTCTTTCTTAAATCTAAGCGATCTTTTCGTAGGCGTTTGCCCCCGATACAATCGGGGGATCGAATTGATTATAGAAACATGAGTTTAATTAGTCGATTTATTAGTGAACAAGGAAAGATATTATCTAGACGGGTGAATAGATTGACCTTAAAACAACAACGATTAATTACTATTGCTATAAAACAAGCTCGTATTTTATCTTTGTTACCCTTTCTTAATAATGAGAAAGGGTTTGAAAGAAGCGAGTCGACTCCTAGAACTACTGGTCTTAGAATTAAAAATAAATAGGCTTGCTCTTCTTCAATTGAATCAAAATAAAATTCCAATCCGAATTCAAATGCAAATTGACGGTTAAAAAATCTGATAATTCAAATTTTATTGTTGTGTCGTAAGAAAAAAAAAAGAATTGGGGAAAAATAATAAATCTTTTTTTATTGACCGTGTTTGTTCGTTGTGATGACTTTATCATATTATATCCTATTTTATCATACTAATTTCTACTCTACTTTCCCAAGTTCATTTGCCAAGGAACTCCATTTAAAACATTTCACTGGATTTCATTTCTTTCAATCTCCTTATCTTATTTTAAGATCTCATTGGAAATCATATAAAGACAATTCCTATTTAATATAGCTATTTGTGCAAGTATTTTACGATTAAGAAGCAACTGCCTCTTGTACAGATGGTGTATTAATGTACAATAACTGTAGTATACTTTATTGGATCGAATTACTGCATTTATCCGAGTGATCCACAAACGACGAAAATCTCTCTTTTGCCTACCTCTATCCTGATGAGCCGAAACCAAAGCTCTTATTTTCTGTTGAGTAATAGTTCGAGTAAGTCTTGAACGAGCCCCCCGAAAGCTTGATGCAAATAAACGAATTTTGGTTCTACGTCTTCGAGCTATATATCCTCGTTTAATTCTAGTCATTGAATAAATGAAACTTTGATGAATAACTAATTGATTTCTTTTCTTTCAGTTATTTCCTTTCCCTTTCCTAGTCTATTAATAACAAAACGGATTCTTCCAATGTATAAAATAAAAATTCCAATGGCTTTTGCTACTATAACCTTCCCGACCACGATTTTTTCTTTTTTTTCTAGGCTTCTCGCCTCGAAATAAGAAATTGTATTGATACTAGGTATTAAAAAAACATAGTAAATAAAGTAAATAAAAAGTAGTAAATAGAAATAGGTATAGTGGGTTCCATCGTTTCTATGGTTACTTCTTAAACGGTGAGGTACTCTCTATACACCGGAGCCTCTTCCCTCATTTAATTAATGTTATTGTTAACTTGTACAGTTAACACTCTTTGGCTCTACCCATAATTATCCAGTAATAGGTCTTTCACAACGGGACGCACCTATACAGTAACGGTATTTAATTATGAAGATTAGCTGAGTAGCTGACCCTGTTAGTCCGTTCTTGCAAGAGTCAAGAGTAAGGGCATAATCTTTCTGCTCTTTAAATAGGATTTCCCTGCTTAATGAATACCATTTGCTACCAATGGGGAATTCTTTCTCATCTTAAATTAAAAGTGGAAGTGATTGGATTTGTACCAATGGCAACCATAAATTAATTTGATACCACAATAGAAGGGTATGATAGATCTTTTTTAGATTTTTAGCTATTTTAATTTTTCGTTTCGTATAGTGAATGGTGGTCTTCCATTCTATCCTATTCACTGGTACTGATCATTTATACTGGATCAATTGTTTTTGGCCTAGTCATGATCTGAACGAGTCGCACATACACCCTAGTACATGTTCCTCGTCGCTGAGGACATCCCCCAAGAGCGGGGGATTTCGTGACATTTTTGATTGGCTGTCTTGTGTTTCTAATAAGTTGTTTAATAGTTGGCATGTTGAATCATATACATAATGGGCTGGTTTAGATTGATCCTAACCGGATAATTATGAATAATTTTTATATTAATGGATTCATAGAATATTGTATTAAATTAAACCTGGTAAGAAGATAAAATCTCAAATTGTATATTTGCGTGAAATCCCTCTTATGTTTTATTCAACCGCTACAAGATCAACAAGTCCGTGAGCTTGGGCTTCTGTTGCTGACATAAAAACATCTCTTTCCATGTCTTCGGAAATAACCCATAAGGATTTGCCCGTTCTTTGTACATAAACCCTTGTGATGGTTTCGCGCAGCTTCAGTAGTTCTTCCGCTTCCAGGATAAATTCTCCCGCCTGTGCCTCATAAAAAGAACTAGCAGGTTGATGGATCATTACCCTGATGATATCATAAATAATTATTCTATCTCGCATGATGAAAGGCGAAAAGATAAAGAATAATATAATAAGAAAAAAAGATAGAATTGAACAACCGTACAGGCATCTTTTGCACATTGCATACGGCTCTACAATGGAATTCACTTTTATACCTATACCTTTTTTTTACCTTACATTGTTTTTTTTACCTTACATTGAATAAATAGAAAAGATATATAAATACTAAAAATATATATAAATAATATAGTGTCTATCATATTCACATAGGTAAATGATCCAACAACCGCCCTTCCTTTTGGAGTAGTTAAAAATATACTATGATGGTTCCGTTGCTTTATATATTAATTTCGTCTGTTATTTAGCAATCCCAAAGTTTCTTTTTTTTTTCAAATATCAAATAAAAATAAGTAAAAAAATAAATTTTATTTTCATATTCTTTCATAAAAATAATATATATTTTTAAGAGTTTTTCGGTGTGAAAACAAAAAAAGTTTGTGACGCTGAAATGGGTCTCCTGATATATCAGATAAAATGGAAATACCCTTTATCTCATACTAATCTTTCGATACATAATGGAATGTAACAATTTTGAAAAAAAAAAATTCTCGTATCGAATTCGAAGTGCCATGCTATTATTACTTAATATTAATATTTCATATATCGCGAAGGCATAGTCTTCTTTTTTCTCTCAAATCAAATAAAAAACTCATTGGCGCCAAGCGTGAGGGAATGCTAGACGTTTGGTAATTGCTCCTCCGACCAGAATAAAAGATCCCATTGAAGCGGCTAATCCCATGCATACTGTTTGTATGTCTGGTTGCACAAATTGCATAGTATCATAAATACCTAATCCAGGTATTACCCATCCGCCGGGAGAGTTTATAAACAAAGAGATATCCTTAGTATCATTCTCTATACTGAGAAATATCATAAGACCAATAAGTTGATTCGAGATATCGCTATCAACCCCTTGGCCTAAAAAAAGTAATCTTTCTCGATAAAGTCGGTTGATTGGGATAAAATTGTATCCCTTCGGAACCGTACATGCATCTTTTGATGCATACAGTTCAACACAAATCGCGAAAAAAACAAGAATCAATGTGTAGATTCTTGTTTTTTTTTTTTTGTCATAGCAAGCTCTGTCTAACTTGTAACAAATAACAAAGGGGCTTTTTTTTTCATTTAAAAAAAGATGAGTTTTGGCCTTTTTCTATTTATATAGAAATAGAATTTCTATATATCAATGTAATAAAAAAAGATTCACTAAACTTATCGGAGTAACTTCTCATTGATGTATTGTTTCATCGAAATCCAATCCAAATCACGATGTAATTTTCTTGTTCCTGAATGGTCTTCTTGAATTCTTTTAGGTTTATGCTCTACTCCGAGTAAAAATCGGACCGATTTTTATTTGCATATATAGAACAAATGCTCCAATACTACGTCTTTTTGCTACGACTTCTTTATTTTTCAATTAATTTCATATCTCCCGCCAAATATTAAATATTCAATGCATTCATCATATTACTCGATTTATTAACAGTTTTAGATCACTTCTATTTATATTTATATTTAATATTTATATTATATTAGAGATTATAAATCGAATATTATATAAATAAATTATAAATAGAATATGATATAAGTCGAAATCATAGATATATTACCTATTGGCTTTTTTTTTTCTAAACGGAGCCTGGATACTTCATTTTATTGTTTGAACTAAGCCAACCATAAATTATTCTAATTGCTAATATTAATCTGTATACCCCCCTAAAAAATAGATTTAATTGTACTTCATTGCATTTCACGCTCCAAATTTTGGATAATTTAATCAATCTTTGTTGGGCGAAAGAGAGGATATCTCAATCGGGAAAGAGAACGGGGAAATACCATATGACCCAATATATCTGACAAGTCGCACTATATGTCAACCCACGATGAATCTTCGTCTCCAGGACTTCGAAAAGGTACTTTTGGAACACCAATAGGCATTAAATGAAAGAAAGATTAAGTACTATATCTCACTTTGATGTGAAAGCGTAAAAATAGGTTTATTGTCTTAATAATATCTTATCTTTTATCATATTTTATCCATAGATTGAATAAGTTCATAAAAAAGGAAGACAGAATCAATAAAGGAAAATTCTTACAAGTGGATCCTTTGGATGATGAACAAATATAGATGCAGTTACTAATATAAAATGCTATCAACGCCCTACCATTGCGTATTGGTACTTATCGGGTGTAGAATAAATCTGCTTCTTTTTGTTCCTACGTTCCATTATTATTGAAAGACTTTCTTACTAAAAGAATAGAACAAATATTAATCCTTTCCCCGAGATAATCCACTAAAAAAGTAAGAGCAATCGTATATTTTACAATGCAATAAAGTTACATAGCGTATATTTTTGATTGATAAAGGGGTATTTCCATGGGTTTGCCTTGGTATCGTGTTCATACGGTCGTATTGAACGATCCCGGCCGTTTGATTTCTGTCCATATAATGCATACAGCTCTGGTTGCTGGTTGGGCCGGTTCGATGGCTCTATATGAATTAGCTGTTTTTGATCCCTCTGACCCTGTTCTTGATCCAATGTGGAGACAGGGTATGTTCGTTATACCCTTCATGACTCGTTTAGGAATAACCAATTCATGGGGGGGTTGGAGTATTACCGGGGGGACTATAACGAATCCGGGTATTTGGAGTTACGAAGGTGTGGCTGGCGCACATATTGTGTTTTCTGGCTTGTGCTTTTTGGCAGCTATCTGGCATTGGGTGTATTGGGATCTAGAAATATTTTGTGATGAACGTACAGGAAAACCCTCTTTGGATTTGCCCAAGATCTTTGGAATTCATTTATTTCTCTCAGGAGTGGCGTGCTTTGGTTTTGGCGCATTTCATGTAACAGGATTGTATGGTCCTGGAATATGGGTATCCGATCCTTATGGACTAACGGGAAGGGTACAAGCTGTAAATCCAGCATGGGGTGTGGAAGGTTTTGATCCTTTTGTTCCGGGAGGAATAGCCTCTCATCATATTGCAGCAGGAACCTTGGGCATATTGGCGGGTCTATTCCATCTTAGTGTCCGTCCGCCTCAACGTCTATACAAAGGATTACGTATGGGAAATATTGAAACCGTTCTTTCCAGTAGTATCGCTGCGGTCTTTTTTGCAGCTTTTGTAGTTGCTGGAACTATGTGGTATGGCTCGGCAACTACCCCGATTGAATTATTTGGTCCCACTCGGTATCAATGGGATCAAGGATACTTCCAACAAGAAATATATCGAAGAGTTAGTGCTGGGCTAGCCGAAAATCAAAGTTTATCTGAAGCTTGGTCTAAAATTCCTGAAAAATTAGCCTTTTATGATTACATCGGCAATAATCCGGCAAAAGGGGGATTATTCAGAGCGGGCTCAATGGACAACGGGGATGGAATAGCTGTTGGTTGGTTAGGACACCCGATCTTTAGAGATAAAGAAGGGCGTGAACTTTATGTACGTCGTATGCCTACTTTTTTTGAAACATTTCCGGTTGTTTTGGTAGACGGAGACGGAATTGTTAGAGCCGATGTTCCTTTTAGAAGGGCAGAATCAAAATATAGTGTCGAACAAGTAGGTGTAACTGTTGAGTTCTATGGCGGTGAACTCAATGGAGTCAGTTATAGTGATCCAGCTACTGTGAAAAAATATGCTAGACGTGCTCAATTGGGTGAAATTTTTGAATTAGATCGTGCGACTTTGAAATCCGATGGTGTTTTTCGTAGCAGTCCGAGGGGTTGGTTTACTTTTGGACATGCTTCGTTTGCTCTGCTCTTCTTCTTCGGACACATTTGGCATGGTGCTAGAACCTTGTTCAGGGATGTTTTTGCTGGTATTGACCCGGATTTGGATGCTCAAGTCGAATTTGGAGCATTCCAAAAAATTGGAGATCCAACTACAAGAAGACAAGTAGTTTGATACAATATTGTTTTGTTATTTTTTGTCTTTAGTTTTGTGATTTGATATAGGCTACCGGATAAATCTTGATTTGAATCCCTGTCTTTTCTTTGACTCTTGCCTTGTTCTTTCTTTTCTTTATCCGGGAGACAATCTCAAATGAACAGGTATGGAAGCTATAATTGTAAACCACGATCGAATCTATGGAAGCATTGGTTTATACATTCCTCTTAGTCTCAACTCTAGGAATACTTTTTTTCGCTATCTTTTTTCGAGAACCGCCTAAAGTTCCAACTAAAAAGATGAAATGATTTTTCATTATCTCAATTGAAAGTAATGAGCCTCCCAATATTCAATATTGGGAGGCTCATTACTTCAACTAGTCTCCGTGTTCCTCGAATGGATCTCTTAGTTGTTGAGAGGGTTGCCCAAAAGCAGTATATAAGGCGTACCCAGTAAAACTTACAAGTAAACCAGATATAAAGATGGCAACGAGCGTTGCTGTTTCCATTATTATATAGTTTGAAGACCACAATGGATCTATGCTAAGATCATTTATTTACAACGGAATGGTATACAAAGTCAACAGATCTCAATGAATATAAAATAGGATTTATGGCTACACAAACTGTTGAGGGTAGTTCTAGATCTGGTTCAAGACGAACTAGTGTAGGGAATTTATTGAAACCCTTGAATTCAGAATATGGTAAAGTAGCTCCTGGGTGGGGAACTACTCCTTTGATGAGTATCGCCATGGCTCTATTTGCGATATTCCTATCTATTATTTTGGAGATTTATAATTCTTCTATTTTAC